CCGGTCTGGCCCATTCCTCAAATGAGGTTTTTATGGGGTCCCTATCTACCAAAATTTTGACTTCTGGTTCCGGCGAACGAATAATCATTGAGTCCTCCTCTTTCCGGACACGACATACAAAGAGACCTGCCAAGCGTCAAGTAATTAATGAACCTCTGAGAGATATTTCAAATGAGTTTATTTTTTATTTATCTTCTATTTCCCATCTCTCTAGTTTCTTTAGTTCTTCACTAGAACAAGTATGATCGGGAAGTCGATCTAAGGCAAGTGTTCGGATCTATTATGACATAGCCGCGAGGCGCTCAACGGACCCTTTTATTATTATAAAACCTTTCTGGACTTTGTATTGATGTAAAAAACGCTCTTTTTGTTACTCCTATCTAAATTATAAGGTCTTAGGTGGAACTACTTAATTTAATGTTTTACAGAGATTCTAATAATTCGTATTACTATATAGTTATTGGAGGGTATTTTTGATTTATTTCTATTTTCTTTATATATAAAGAAAATAGAAATAAATCATTCAAATTCAAGTCAAAGTTTTTCTTTTTTTTAGTATTAATAGCTAGTAATCTAAAAGAAAGAAATCTAGTCTGTACTCTATTTGTTTATTCTTTAACCGTACGAAATACCCGACAAACACTCTTAGAAGGGATAGAATTCTATTCTTTGATTGGTTCTTCCGATCCTGATTTTATTTAACTCATAGATAGAACATTCAATTTAACAAATAGAATATCACAAATTGGACATTTTTTATTCGAAACGCCTCGTGATCTTCAACCAATTATGTGCTTCAATATAATTACCCGGAGTAAGCGCTATCGCTTGTTTCCAATACTCAGCGGCTTGATCGAACCAAGCCTCCGCAATTTCCGAATCTCCCTGTCGAATGGCCTGCTCTCCCCGGTAATGACAGATCACAGCCATATTATTAAACGCTTGTGGTAAGAATGGGTTTCGTTCTAGTGCCCTAAAATAATATTCTAAGGCTTTCGTATGATCCCCATTACTTGTGTGAATAAGGCCTATGTTATAGAGTATATAACTTCGATCGTAGGGATCAATTTCTAGTCGCATAGCTTCATAATAATTCTGTAAAGCTTCTGCATAATTTCCTTCGGATTGGGCTGACATCCGTTACGGTCGTCATTCGATTAAAAGATAAACGAATCTCCGTTCCAGAACCGTACGTGATATTTTCATATCATACGGCTCCTCCCTTAATATGCATACTGAGAATATTTTTCTCGTTTTTGATTCCATGTATCTATTATTCTCATTATGAATTGAGCGGGGCTAGTGTTTTTGCACGAAATTTCTAGCCAACCTTCCTGCGTGGGAGCTTTTGTTAACATCAACCTTGTTGGTACTAGATAGAAATGGTAACTCCAACAATTTCTTTGTCCTCAACGCCCCCTAATTTCCAGGAATTAGTCACTTCAACAGTCTTTGATGGTTATATGGGTATCCAAGGTACGAACGAGATGGATATTTGTTGGCCCAACCATTCTTTTAAGTCCCAACCCGTAGAGGGGGGGTAAGTAATTTTTAACAAAGCTTTAGTCTTGTTGATTTCTAGGTGTAGTGCTTTTCACCAATGCTGCCTATTAGAACTAGTAGAGTGGGGTTGGCCCGGAATACAGAACCAACAGGTGTAACCTTTCGCTCAATACTAAAACGGCTAGTGGAAGCATATGAGGCTGCATTAATCGAGGATACACGACAGAAGGAATTGTTCTATTTATAAACTTCACCTTCAAGAAGCGTAGATTTTTTTCAACAATCTATCAAAAAAATGATTTTTTATTCTTTCTCATAAGAATAATAAGAATAAGACTGGGGTAAAAAAAAGAATCAAATCACACCATCTCTGTAATAGGTAAATGCCTCCTTTTCGCCCGAAGTTGTTGGAATTATTCGTAATAAAATATTGGCCACAACCGAAAAGGTCTTATCAATAAAATTTCCATTTATCCGTGATCTAGGCATAGGTACCAATCCATTCTAAAATTCTTTTCATTCCCCCTCTAGGTGGAAAATGACCCTACAAAGAAAGGAATTGTAAAATACGAAATAGCATAAAAAAGATTCAGTAAAAAAAAACAGAAATTCAATATCAACAAAAAAAATGTAAAGATGTGAACCCTCTACTACGACTCATATTAAAAGACTCAAATTGCTCCTTTTTGTAGGAAGAAAAAAATATTTGGAGACAATTCGAAGTTATCCTATAGTATACGAACGGCCGAACTAGTCCTATTTCATCGAAGCTGAAGAATCAAGTGATTTTTCCTATCGATTCACTTTGGTTGGATTAGGATCCAAAGAAGGGGGAAATAAGCGAATAACTCTTCTATAATCTAAATGGAATAACCGTCTATTTTGTTTGTGTTATGTGCATAGTGAGTAGATACTATACAACCAAATAGCCCCAGGATGAGTCATGTATTTGTAAAAGATCTATGAAATAATCAACTTTTTGGTGAAAACTTCAAAATAAATTCATTTTCTAAGTTTTATGAAATCGTCGTTTAAATGGAATCATAATCGAAAGGTATCCATTAATCATAGTCTAAAAAACATAAACCCATCAATCCGTTGATTCCTTCCAATTCATTGATTTAATCTCGTATAAATATCATATCAGATATCAGACAAGGGCGGAAACGGCATCTTCACAAATATGAAAAATATCTCTTTTAAATTTTCCCAAGAAAAAACTTTTTTATTTGAATACCCGAGCCTTGAAAAGATCTTGACCAAAAATGGGATCTTTTTTTAGTTAGAATTGGTTGGTTGTGCCTTACCTAGCCAAGCCCCCCCAAAAAAATAGGAATAACTCGCTATTCGTTCGGTTCCTGGGTCATAATTGTTGTGTAGGAGAGGTGGCCGAGTGGTTCAAGGCGTAGCATTGGAACTGCTATGTAGACTTTTGTTTACCGAGGGTTCGAATCCCTCTCTTTCCGTACCTTCACCCAACTCAACAACAGCGCCGACCGTAACAAATTAACCAAGAGGTATATCCTTCTTTCTATCTTTATATATATTCTAGATTCTAGATATATATATTTTCGATTTCTAATTAAATTACTGCGATATGTAAAATAATGGAATAAGGTCGACAAGAAATAAAAAAATCTCTGTCGATCTACGATACATGAGTGGGAAAAATCCGAATCAAAACCCTTACCTTAATCTTAAATCCATTTAGTTTGGGGAAAGGAGGCTCATTTTTCCGAAACCTTTTCTAAACCCTTTTATTTAAGTAAGGTAGGCTTAAGTCTGACGGGAATAATATTCTACGACCAGCAATTCATTTATTTTCAAACCGACCCACTTATTATCTATTATTTGATTGACTACTCCTTTATATGGGAATGGGTGAAGAGTTAAATGTTTTGGCAATTCCTCACTGTGGGATGAATCCAGATAATTTTGAACGAGAGCTTTTGATTTTTGCTTATCCCTCGCCATAACAATGTCGGTGGGTTTGCAACGATAACTTGGTATATCTACTATACGACCATTAACTAAAATATGTCTATGATTAACCAATTGGCGGGCTCCAGGAATAGTCGGCGCCATACCCAATCGAAAAAGGATGTTGTCCAAACGCATTTCAAGTAATTGGAGTAAAACCTGACCTGTTGACCCTTTGGCTTTTCTCGCGATACGGAAGTATTTAAGTAATTGTCGTTCTGTAATACCATAATGAAACCGTAATTTTTGTTTTTCTTCTAGACGAATACGATATTGAGATCTTTTCCCGGAACGTGATGGGTTTCTAAGATCTCTAGGCTTTTTATTAGTCAGTCCTGGTAAAACCCCCAGACGTCGTATTTTTTTGAAACGAGGCCCCCGGTAACGCGACATAAAAACTCCTTATTTATTGTTATTGATTGATATTTCATTTTTATATTAAAACTGAACGAAATCCCCTGAAGTATTCTCTTGATTGGACTAGAACGACTAATGGCACTAGACGGAAAAGTGAGATTAAAGATGTACGTATCCGAAGTTCCTCCTTGTTTTTGTATTAAAATGCATTATTCATTATTTTATTATTGTATTTTCAATTTCATTTATGAATTTGATTTTCATATTTGAGTCTTTCAATTTTTATCATTTTTGTAATTGTATTTTAGTATATATATACATTAATATACATTAATTTCATTTTGATTTATTGTATATATTTTTTTATTCTTAGTTCAGTTACTATTTAGTCTTGAAGTTTTGTTGTATATTTCTTTCGATTCTATTCCCTAGAATAGAAAGAAAGCAAAAACATAGAATTACATTTTCTTAATAGAATCAAAATGAAGTAATAAAAATATAAAATAACGAATCGAATAATATACAAACCAATATATATAAAACCATCGAAAAGAAAAATACGAAAAAGGATCCGTTGAGTTGTTCTGCCGAGACATAAGAAAGCGTCGACCTTTTGAAAAAGGAAAGGTGTCTTTATTCTTTCATTTCCAAGAAACAGAATCGTATAAAAAATAGAACAAATAGAGAAAAGCCGGCTATCGGAGTCGAACCGATGACCATCGCATTACAAATGCGATGCTCTAACCTCTGAGCTAAGCGGGCTCACATAAGAGAAACTTTACATGCATAATAATTCCAAAAACTAGATCTTAGCTATTAACTATTTATAAATCATAAAAAATAGAAAATAGAAATCGATTTCAAACCTATATTGAAGTAAATAGAGTATAGAAATAAGATAAAGATTCCTATACCGATTTATAATTTGATATTTATTACATTCCAATCCTAACAATTAGAATAATACATTTATCTTTTTTTATCAATCAAAAAATTTTAAATTTAGAATTTAATATACATTTATTTAGAAATCTTAATTTTTAAAAAATGGGAATATATATATTATTATATTCTAATTATTATATTATTATAAAAAAATTTTTCAATTTGAATTCAATTATGAGTTCTATATATAAAAATTCATTATAAAACATTCCGGT